TAAAATAGCACATTCGCTTGGGTGGTACCAACGAAATTGAGTGCTTACTCCCATTTATTCTTGAATTAACCGATCAATTTGCTATCGAAGATTTTTTCTGTATTCGAAAAATTTCGCAACAAAATTTAACATATTTTTTTTATTATGAGAATAAATCCTACTACTTCGGATCCACAGGTTTCGATACGTGAAAAAAAAAATCTGGGACGTATTGCCCAAATCATTGGTCCGGTACTGGATGTAGCTTTTCCCCCGGGCAAGATGCCTAATATTTACAATGCTCTGGTGGTTAAGGGTCGAGATACTCTTGGTCAAGAAATTAATGTGACTTGTGAAGTACAGCAATTATTAGGGAACAATCGAGTTAGAGCTATAGCTATGAGTGCGACAGAGGGTTTAAAGAGAGGAATGGACGTGATTGATATGGGAAATCCTCTAAGTGTTCCCGTCGGCGGAGCGACTCTAGGACGAATTTTCAACGTGCTTGGGGAACCTGTTGATAATTTAGGTCCGGTCGATACTGGCACAACATCTCCTATCCATAAATCTGCGCCTGCTTTTATACAATTAGATACAAAATTATCTATTTTTGAAACAGGAATTAAAGTAGTAGATCTTTTGGCCCCTTATCGTCGTGGGGGAAAAATCGGACTATTCGGTGGGGCTGGCGTGGGTAAAACAGTACTAATTATGGAATTGATCAACAACATTGCCAAAGCTCATGGTGGTGTATCCGTATTTGGTGGAGTAGGCGAACGGACTCGTGAAGGAAATGATCTTTACATGGAAATGAAAGAATCTAAAGTCATTAATGAAGAAAATCTTGCGGAATCAAAAGTAGCCCTAGTCTACGGTCAGATGAATGAACCGCCGGGAGCTCGTATGAGAGTTGGTCTGACTGCCTTAACTATGGCAGAATATTTCCGAGATGTTAATAAGCAAGACGTACTTCTATTTATCGACAATATCTTCCGCTTCGTACAAGCAGGATCCGAGGTATCCGCTTTATTGGGTAGAATGCCTTCTGCTGTGGGTTATCAACCCACCCTTAGTACCGAAATGGGTTCTTTACAAGAAAGAATTACTTCTACGAAAAAAGGGTCCATAACCTCTATTCAAGCAGTTTATGTACCTGCGGACGATTTGACTGACCCCGCTCCTGCCACCACATTTGCACATTTAGATGCGACTACCGTACTATCAAGAGGATTAGCTGCCAAAGGTATCTATCCAGCGGTAGATCCTTTAGATTCAACGTCAACTATGCTACAACCTCGAATCGTTGGCGAGGAACATTATGAAACTGCGCAACAAGTCAAGCAAACTTTACAACGTTACAAGGAGCTTCAGGACATTATAGCTATCCTGGGGTTGGACGAATTATCCGAAGAGGATCGCTTAACCGTAGCAAGAGCACGAAAAATTGAGCGTTTCTTATCACAACCCTTTTTCGTAGCAGAAGTATTTACAGGTTCTCCGGGAAAATATGTTGGTCTAGCGGAAACAATTAGAGGGTTTAAATTGATCCTTTCTGGAGAATTTGATTCTCTTCCTGAACAGGCCTTTTACTTAGTGGGTAACATCGACGAAGCTACTGCGAAGGCTACGAACTTAGAAATGGAGAGTAAATTGAAGAAATGACCTTAAATCTTTGTGTACTGACTCCGAATCGAATTGTTTGGGATTCAGAAGTAAAAGAAATCATTTTATCTACTAATAGTGGACAAATTGGCGTATTACCAAATCACGCGCCGATTGCCACAGCTGTTGATATAGGTATTTTGAAAATACGCCTTAATAACCAATGGTTAACGATGGCTCTAATGGGCGGTTTTGCTAGAATAGGCAATAATGAAATCACTATTTTAGTAAATGATGCCGAGAAGAATAGTGACATTGATCCACAAGAAGCTCAGCAAACTCTTGAAATAGCAGAAGCTAACTTGAGAAAAGCTGAAGGCAAGAGACAAACAATTGAGGCAAATCTAGCTCTCAGACGAGCTCGGACACGAGTCGAGGCTCTCAATACGATTTGATTTTGTAACTAGCTGACGTGTAAAAAAAAAAAAAAAAGAAAAAAAAAACGGATTACAAAAACTTATTAGACACCATGATCCATGGTGTCTAATAAGTTATACCTACTATTGGATTTGAACCAATGACTCCTGCCGTATGAAAGCAATACTCTAACCACTGAGTTAAGTAGGTTATTTATCATCGTAAAGAGAAGGCAAAGAGATACCTATCGCATTGATAGGATTATAAATCCAATATTCTTTCTAAGCAATACCAATAAACAACGAAATTAAAGAGACATAATGTTCGACCATGTAATATTAATCTTGACAATAAATTATCTACATGATAAGATAAAATATGTATCACAAACACAAGGGCTATAGCTCAGTTAGGTAGAGCACCTCGTTTACACGTGCGCCAAAGTTTTTCAGAGGAGTCGATCACGCAATCAAACCAATTGATTGATCTTATTAATAAATCG